TAGCTTTACTTTATTAGTTCTATTCTATACTGTATCCATATCATTTATCCCTATGAGATACCGTACAAAATATAATGCAGAAGGAAGAGATATAATGAAATTCTTGATTAGATCTTCTCATAGGAACAATCTATTTTATTTGATTGATGGATCCAACAACCAAACCACTCTCTTTTTTAATGAATTAAAAAAGAGAGTGGTTTTATTCGAAGCGCTTCGTGATTTTCAACCAATTATGTGCTTCAATATAATTACCTGGAGTAAGCGCTATAGCTTGTTTCCAATACTCAGCAGCTTGATCGGACCAAGCTTCCGCAATTTCAGAATCACCCTGTAGAATGGCCTGTTCTCCCCGGTCGGAATAGGTGGTTCCTTCCCTTAGAACCGTACTTGAGAGTTTCCTATCTCATACGGCTCAAAAATCGATTCTTTTTGTGTCCTATCTTAATCTACCCTATGCTAACTGAATTAGATTTCTCATAAACCTATCCCATTTTTTCTTGGGTTAACCAGAAGAAGTTAATTACATAAGTTTCAAACCCTAATTTTGATCAATAATCAGAATCAGTTTGATCTTTTCTCCCACCTTCAGAAGAATGAAGCATAGGTATCCCCACAATATCGTTAGAATTTTCTGAAAGGTAACTATCTCGGTTTCATATATGGAATTCATATAGAATCTTTGAAAAAGACTTTTTTCCATAAGAAAAAAGAACTTACTATCTTTGGGATCTGATGCTACACCGCTGCTCAATACCTTAGTGGATCGACTCTATTACATAAGTTGATTCCTAACTTTTGTCCCATATCATGACATAAGTAAGCAGTTCTTAACTGTATCGACTCAATAGCTCGCTAATTGATCTTTACGGTGCTTTCTCTATCAATTTGATCCTTTATCCATAGAATATAGTATATAGGCTGCACTCATTTTTTTTTTCTTCCTATTTTGGTTCTCGTGAAGTCTCTTTCCTTGCTACAGCTGATAAAAATCGTTGCTTTGGACGATGCATTATGTAGAAAGCCTATTTTTTCTAGTATTTACTAGCCAATTTGATCTTTGCTTTTTTTCCTTATTTCTATAGTGGAGATAGTCGCACGTAATGACAGATCACGGCCATATTATTAAAAGCTTGTGGTAAGAATGGGTTTCGTTCTAGTGCCCGGAAATAATATTCCAAAGCCTTTGTATGCTCTCCATTGCTTGTGTGTATAAGGCCTATGTTATAGAGTATATAACTTCGATCATAGGGATCAATTTCTGGTCGCGTAGCTTCATAATAATTCTGTAAAGCTTCCGCATAATTTCCTTCGGATTGAGCCAACATCCGTTACGGTCGTTCATTCTATTCAAAAAATCTCCGTTCCAGAACCGTACATGAGATTTTCATCTCATACGGCTCCTCCCTTCTGCGCATAGTACTAAGGGGAATAATCCATAGAATAAAAATTGAACTATTCTCATCTCATTATGAACTGAAAGGAACTAGTATTTTTACAAGAAATCTCTAGCCAGCCTTCCCGCAAGAGGTTTTTTCTTAACACCAATCATATTAGTGTTAGATATAAATGGTAACTCCAACAATTTCTTTGTTCTCAACGCCTTCTATTTCCAGGAATTAGTCACTTCAACGATCTTTGATGGTTATACGGGTATCCAAAGTACAAACGAGATGGATGTTTGTTGTCCCAACCATTCTTGTTAGTCCCGATACCGATAAGGAAAGGGGGAATTTATAACAAAGTTTTTGTGTTGTTGATTCCTAGGTGTAGTGCTTTTTCCCTTATGCCGTCTATTGGTACTAATGTAGTGTAGGATTGACCCGCAATACAGAACCCATAGGTGTAACCTTTCGCTCAATACTCAAATCAACAATTGAAACATCTGAGGCTGCATCAATCGAGGATACACGATAGAAGGAATTGTTCTATCTCCAAACTTCACCTTCACCGAGCGTAGGTTTATTTCAAGAATTTCGTTCTTTCTATACCGAACCGCGTCTCTTTCTCGTAAGACTGAGGTGAGGGCTAAAAAAAACAAGAAAAAAGAATCAAATCGCACCATCTCTGTAATAGGTAAATGCCTTTTTTTCTCCTGAAGTTGTCGGAATTATTCGTAATAAGATATTGGCTACAATTGAAGAGGTCTTATCAATAAAATTTCCATTTATATGAGATCTAGGCATAATTAGCAATCCATTCTAGAATTCTTTTCATTACCCCTCGGGGAAAATGATCCCACAAACAAAGCAAAGGAATTATACAGTACGAAATAACATAAAAACAGACTAATTTTATTCTAATAAATAGATATTAAATAGATATGGGCTTTCCACTTAAATTGTCCCCTTTTGTTTGGAAAGATATGAGATATTGGAATCAGATTGATTTCATTCCCATTTTTGTAGTATACCAATGAGCGGAACTATTACTATTTCATCTAAGTTAAATAACCAAGGACTTTTTTTACTACAGATTCTGATAACTCGAGAAGTTTTGA